GTCCCGAAACCCGCCATTACTCAACTCTCCTTCTTGGAAATACCCTTCAATTTGACCGGGAAGCCGGCCTCTTGCAATAGTTGGTCCAGTCTCCGGTCCGGCTCCAGCTTATGCGCTACCTAGGTGATCCCCTCTTCCAAAACAAGTTCCGCCTGTGTTGACATTTTTTTAAAGCAAAAGAGGTCTTTCATGGTTTTTAGTGTATAGAATCAAAGAACCTTTTTCGACTTGGAGATGACCTTCTATAAAAAAAATGACTACTTTAGAAGAAAGCCCCTTTTCATCTTTCGACTTGGCTGAAAGAGCAATTAAAGGTAGGTTGCTTCCTTAGCACAAGCGCTAAGCGATAATAATTCCTTCTTATGGCTTGCGCTAAGGAGAGCGCTCCACTTCCGGTGATCCCTTTCTTTGCAAGTTTTAATTCATTGGGAAGCTAAGGGCTCAGAGAGGCTGAAAGCTCATAGAAGCCCCGCAAGTTCGATGGACCGCAGGTTTAATCATTCTTTGATTCCTTTCTTTAAATAGTGACTCCTTTACTCTAATACTGTACTTATGGCGCAATCAGTGTTGCGATATCTGTCTTAAATAGTTAGATTCCCTGTTATCAGTGTCTTGATGTCAAACAGCTAGTGGAAGCGCTTGAAACACCAACTGGTGTCAGTATGGATTCGTAAGGCTGCGATCCTAAATCAGTGGATGTTCCTCTCTTTCCTGGGAGTATAAGAATCAAATGGGTCTAAACCCGGTCAAGGAAACCGGTGTGCTTGTTATTTTCTTAACACATGGATTTCGAATGCCCTTAGGGTTTTAGGGTTAGGGGTGGAAAATGAGAGCAGGCAGACAGCGCCCTTGCTACTGGCATTCAAAAGACGGAGGATTCTCGTGCAAACTATTGTATGCAAAGAGTGAGATTCATGGTTCTTGTTCTTACTGATTTATATAGATGAGGCAGCTGCACCTGCTTATTCTAGATCTACTAAAGCAGGTTATTATAGTAAGAAAGAGGAACTGCCAGCTCAGAAGCAGCAGGAGAAGCTACTTTCGATACCTAACAATCAATCTCAGAAACATGACTCAGAAACATGAGTCCTCGTCCTAAAGAAACGGAGAATTTGCTTAAACGAAGAATGCTCAGAAATCCTCGTACTGATTCACATACAGAAGAGAATGGTATAGAATCTCTGGGCATTTGAAGTTATTATAGTAGAAGAGGGCTAGTGTCTAGAATTATAGGTGTGGTTGGTCTAGGTGGCAAAACAAGGTAGCTGTAGTGACTCCTAGAGAATTACAAAGAAATTCTCTTCTCCTTTCGTTCTCTTCTTTCTTTTTTTGGTTGGCAGGGTCAGGACCTTTCTCGCTGGGCGAGCGCATCCGATTCAAAAGTCCTTCCCGTTCAGTTTCTGCAAGGATAGAGATAAGCTTTCATAATGAGATTTACTTCCACGAATATGTATGCCAGAAAGATGCTATTTACTGCTATTCCATCTATTTGTGCATTAAGTTCGAAGAATATTTCAATCTATAATGAAGAAATGATAGTAGCTCTTTGTTTTATAGGCTTTATCATATTGATTTGTTTTATATTCTTATTTCGTCTTTGTCATTACAGAAAGAAAGGCAAAGGCTTGACACTCAAGCTTTTTCGTATTTGCATCTTATTTTTAATTTTGAGCTATTTATATATTTTAAGATTGTATATAGGAACTTGTTTATCTCTTTCCATCGGGTCTCTCTTAATTCTTGGGAATGGAATCATTACCGATTCCGGACCATCTGGACCATCAACCCCCTCCTCTTTTACGGAGGATTCGTTTGACGTGCGGGTTCTATTGGAACCATTTAGCGAATCCGAAACAACGGGGGAAACCTCGGTAAATCGGGGGGGTAGCAGTAGGGGTTCTGGTTGGACTTCTTTCGATCTAGGCGTCTTTTTGGATTCCTCTCCTAATGAGGAAGGCGAAGAAGTAGCCCAGCCGCACCCCCAAAACGCCCCCGCTAATCCGGTCGCTTCCCGGGGGGAGGAAGCAGGTCCGTCTAATCGGGTCCCCCAGAAGAAAAATTTCCCTATCACCCAGATGAAATGATAGGAGGGGATTCAGTTCGCTCGATTGAGCGGCGCCTTTTGTCGAAATTTAATTCTCCCAGAGCCGAGGACATCTACTTCGCCCATATAAAGGCCCAGGATCTTTTCGAGATCAAGGTCGAGATTGTCCGACATATGGCAGGTCTTGATCCTGAAGGTAATTGGCTGGGGCGCGGGGCTCGGGCCCTCGACAATCCGCGTACCGCCACGGGAGAACCCTCCTTAGAGCGACTCTATGCCCTTCTGGAGGACCTAAACCGGGGCGGAGTCCAATCAGAGACCTTTTCTTCCTTAAAGAATAAAGTCTTAAGCAAGGGAGAGGAGGTTGGAGACGACAACTCTGTTACATGACCAGCAAGATGATGTCTGCTGGTTGGTAGTGAGAGGACTCTTAGTACCTGCATACCCAAAAGGGGCGCTGATTAAAAAACAATCATTTGATTTAGTTTCTTGCTCCCCCTTAGCAGCGGGAAAGGAGTCTATCTATCTGCCTAGCTTTGGTAGATTTCCTCCAACGCAATCCACAGAAATTCCACGAATCCCTTGGTGGATAAGTCCGACGACTCAGCAGCAGTGCGGAATTGAGTTTCTCGTCTGGTGGATCTGATCTATAGTTAGGGGGCAATACATACCAAAAGGTTCGAAGAAGGAACGCGCATAAGAGTATATAACCAACCCACCCCTCTCTATAACCTATTCACATTAGTGAAGCGGCTGGATGCATAAGGGAAGTCAACCTACGAGCACGGAAGAGCGTAGTATTGCTGCCCCTCTCTAAGTAAAGGTAAAGTCTCTCCTTCAGCTAGAATGTAAGGAAATTGAAAAAAGCGCGGAAAGGGTCAAACGCGGTTGCTGGCATCGAAGAGAGCCGTCATCGACGATAAAGCGGGAGTTCGGACTTGGCGAACGAGCTCTTGCCGCGCGGGAGAGGAAAGCGGGGCAGGCAAAATAACCATTCCGGTGGTTGATAGTGGAGCAAAGGCTGGATAAAACATGGATAGGCATGTCTTATCATCCAAAAAGATGTAGAAACAGGAAGGGCGGGTCGATCCCACATCTCATAGAGAGGAGGAATACCAGGGATGATAAAGGATAACTAACTCTACAGCTCACAGGAATGGGAAAAGTCATTACACATTACTCCAGTTTTTTCATAGCTTTATTTAAGACAGAATAGGGAGTAAGGCTGAAATGGCTATAGGCTTCAATTTTTTATTTTAAACATATGTTGATTGAACTAGATGCTGGGTGAGGGCTTAAAGACCCTATTCACATAGCGTTTCTGGACACATATTTTTCCTCGGGGCGGGCAGATTTTCCTATAAATAAATAGGGGATCCGGGCCTTTTTGGGGGGAAAAGGGGCTTTTCATCGGGTCATCCTTTTTCGTCGAATGTCCCGGGCCCGATTTAGAGAAAGAACTTTTCCTTTGCTGCAGGGCCGGGGAGAAACATTCAAGCGCAGAGATGGAGATGGCTCCGCTTCGATAGAGGATGAAGGAGAATCCGTAGGCAACTGGTCGTAAAAAGTCATACATTCATCAAGCGAAGGCGCAGATGGAAGACCGTGTAGCTAGAGGACGCCGGTTACCGAAAATATCCTTCTTGCTGTTAGGAAGTAGCTTAATTTCCTTAACTAACTGGGAGTGGAATAAGGAATAGCAGCTTAGCTTCTTTTATTGTATGTACGACTATCGAATAAGAGCTTCCTTCTTGGCTGTTTGATGTAGCTAACTGAATCTGTATGCTAGGCCAAGAGCGGAGGATCTAATATATCTTTCTTTCCTTTAGTACTGCCCTTTAACTTCCTTAAGTAACTTTCAGTTCTCTAAGGGTAGTGAAGCGATGTGACTCAACCGATAGGTTGAGGGACTCGCGTAACGTCTAATAGTTGCCTCTCTTTCAGAGCCTTCCTCTTACTGGAAGTTTATAGAAGAGAAGGAAAGAAAAGAATGTATGAGGTTGCCGTTCTTCTTTTGAAGGTTATAGCAGACGAAGACGATCAGATGCAGACGATCTTTCTTTCGTCTTCTCGTCTTTGTCTTAATCTCCCATCTAGCACTAGAACTGGGCGCATCTGACGAGCAAGGAGGAAACATCAGCAGCTGACCTAGTTCTGTGACACTAGGCAAGCAAGTAAATTCAACCTTCGAACGGTCTTCTTTATATTTATAAGAGAAGGGATGCTTCAGCCATCAAACATAGTATGCCTGACCTGGTTGAAGATTGGGTGAAGGTTCCGTGCCAAAGGAATGAATCTTCGGAAAGAAGGCATAAAGGAGTGGATGTGTAGAGGTCTTTCTTTTCTTTGCCCGTTAGAAGCCCCTTTAAGGCCTGTTACTCTGATTGAGACTGTAATGTAAAAGGTGGGAAACTACAGATTTTGATACTGGAGAGTGGCCAGCAAATAGAATAAATGAGAGCTGCTCCTAGGGTGCTTCTACTTCTTCTAGATTAGTGACTTATTTTGACCTTTTCGACAAGTTCGGGGACCAGTAGCAGCTTCGCTTTGCAACTTCTTATATGCAGAAAAGAGGTTGTCCAAGAATAGGTTGTTCTATTATCGGTTGTTCGATCCTTTGTACTCTCTCCTATATAGTCAGTCAGTGGGGAATCGTGGACAATGCCAACAAATAAAGGGCTAAGGGCGAAAGCCCGATCCAGCAATATCGCGTGAATAAGAGGCAATTTAATTGAGAGTTGCTCTTCCCCTCCTCAGTACTGGCAATTGATTCTTTGTACGAACTGGTCATCCTTTAATTTGCCTTATCCTCGGAGGGAACAAATGTTTGGTCTTAAGCATCCAAGTCAGTGTCATAAAAGAGTGGACATATAAGCAAGTAAACCCGGCCTAGGACTAAACTACCGATACAGAATAGGGGGCTTCAAGCAGCCGTACTTATATATAGATATAATATATGGAGAGATCACCCTTATTGTGATCAGTTCCCGAAGTGAGTCAATGAGCAGGAATTCCTTTTAGTGGATCCCTTCCCAAAGTCAGTACAATGCCCCTCTTATCCCTCTCCTGTCTGTGAAGAATCAAAACCTTCCCTGGAGACTGGTCCCATCTAAGGCATCTTACTTATAGTAAGTAGAAGGGGACATCTTTTTGCACAATAGATTATATTACCAAATCCGTTGGTTTACCCTACTTGGGATAAAAACCTGCGCACTATCTGCTATATAGGCATTCATTGGTGGATCTCCTCTGTATTCCCTACCCTCAGGGGAAGTCAGGACAAGGCCTTTTTTTTCCTTCTATCGTTATCGTGCTGGACTTCGAACAATTCAATTCGTTCGAGAGGCTTCCGTGCCTATCTATCAATTATTAAGTGCTTTCCTAGCCCCCCGGTTATCCCGATCGGGTTGATAAAAGGTTTCTTCTTAATTCAAGTCAGGAAAGAAGAGCGACAAGCGTACTGCCGGAAAATGATTCAGATATGGGCTATAGGCACTTGAAGGGGAGGACAGAGATGACGGTGGTAGTTATGAAGCCTACACACTAGTGAGCATTAAAGGGACAAGAAAGCAGACGAGTAGGTTTGGTATCGGCTTTAAAGGATAGGGGGAAAGGCTTTAACGCTTACGTAAAGGAGGGCCCCTTTCCAATCGTTAAATTTCTTCTCGAAAAGATTTGGCATTTCGCCGAATCCCGCGCAATCAACCCTTGCTTCATAGTTTTACCTTACCCTGGTAACGTGCGCCCGAATCTCGTGCATTCAATGAATTGAAACGCTTGCTTACTAAAAGTAAGAAGGTAGCGTTAGCTAAGTTAAATTTATTGCTTATTCTCTTTTCGTAGACGCGGAATGATAATTGAGAATCATTTAACGAAACGCCGAGAATCTCGTATGTAATTAAGTTAGAAAGTTCAGGAGAGTGAGAGAAAGTACGCCCAAAACTCCCATGCCTTTCTGGACCAACCAGATTTCCGACAAGTCTTTCTGTTATAGCAAGAAGCGGAACTACAAGTGAATCTTATCCGAAATGGATCCTATCAAATATTTCACATTTTCTATGATCATCTTTATTTTAGGTATTTGGGGAATCCTCCTTAATAGACGAAATATTCTTATTATGTTAATGTCAATTGAATTAATGTTATTAGCTGTGAATTTGAACTTTTTGGTATTTTCCGTTTCTTTGGATGATATGATGGGTCAATTATTTGCTTTATTGGTTCTAACGGTGGCAGCTGCGGAATCCGCTATTGGGTTAGCCATTTTCGTTATTACTTTCCGAGTCCGCGGGACTATTGCTGTAGAATTTATTAATAGCATTCAAGGTTAAACATGACTCCTAGAGAATTACAAAGAAATTCTCTTCTCCTTTCGTTCTCTTCTTTCTTTTTTTGGTTGGCAGGGTCAGGACCTTTCTCGCTGGGCGAGCGCATCCGATTCAAAAGTCCTTCCCGTTCAGTTTCTGCAAGGATAGAGATAAGCTTTCATAATGAGATTTACTTCCACGAATATGCATGCCAGAAAGATGCTATTTGCTGCTATTCCATCTATTTGTGCATTAAGTTCGAAGAATATTTCAATCTATAATGAAGAAATGATAGTAGCTCTTTGTTTTATAGGCTTTATCATATTGAGTCGTAAGAGTTTAGGTAATACTTTCAAAATGACTCTCGACGGTAGAATCCAGGCTATTCAGGAAGAATCGCAGCAATTCCCCAACCCTAACGAAGTAGTACCTCCGGAATCCAATGAACAACAACGATTACTTAGGATCAGTTTGCGAATTTGTGGCACCGTAGTAGAATCATTACCAATTGCACGCTGTGCGCCTAAGTGCGAAAAGACAGTGCAAGCTTTGTTATGCCGAAACCTAAATGTTAAGCCAGCAACACTTCCAAATGCCATTTCTTCCCGTCGCATCCGTCTTCAGGACGATCTAGTCACAGGGTTTCACTTCTCAGTGAGCGAAAGATTTGTCCCTGGGTGTACGTTGAAAGCTTCTATAGTAGAACTTATTCGAGAGGGCTTGGTGGTCTTAAGAATGGTTCTGGTGGGGGGTTCCCTTAGGAATAAAGAAGACAAATAGAATCAAATTCATGTTCATGCTAACAGAAGAGCGGATCCAATACCAAAAAAACGACTTCCTTCTCAGGAAGTGCATAAAGTACTTTAGGAATCTTTTGATATCATGCCCCTTTTCTATCATTGGAAGACCTTTATCGCCCTTGGCGTCACTCTATTGTTCAAAAATGGCTCGTCTCGCCGTGGCCTTCTCTGCGGGTTCGGTCAATGTGAGGAGGAACCCCCAAAAAAGGCAACGAGACCGTAGGAAGAGAGCAGTTGCTGGGGGAGGTAATAGATACGTGTTCTTTGGCGCCTTTGCTTTCCAGCTTATTAATGATGTTAAAGCTATTAGCGTGGAATGTGAGAGTGAGTCCCTTGTTAATGACTTAAAAAGAATTCATGCCTTTGATGTTTTGGTTCTTTCTGAACCTAGAATTAGTGTATCCAAAGCTTTGGACGTTGTCAAGACTTTGGGCTTTTCTGGTAGCTTCATAGTTGATGCAGTGGGTTTTTCTGGGGGTTTTTGGATTCCCTGGAACCCAGATGTGGTTGATTTATGCATTGTTGATCACACCAATCAATCGATTTCTGCTTTGGTCTCAAGCACCTCCCATAGGAAGTCGATCGTTACTGCCATCTGTGCAAGTCCTGCTTATTATGCTGTGAGGGAAGATCTTTGGCATCACCTTGATGATTTTCATGCTCATTGTGAGTATCCTTGGATGTTGGCAGGTTATGAAATAAATTAGGTAGTGTCTGATAGTGATAAAACGGGAGGCAGAGCTGTTCTTGGTGGAGACTCCGTAAGGGGTGAAAATGCCAGGAGAGCGTCTCTAAAAGGGTATCCCTCTGGAATTTCAATTGGAGAAAGGGGGCTTTGGGGCATTCTCTCCACCAACAGGAACCCTATCATCAACCAATAGGCGCAAGAAAAGCCGAGGAGCGAAGCAGCAACTGGAAAGCGGATTCCTATTATTATGGAATAACTTTTGATTCCTATCCTGGATTTGGAATCATCGTAAGGAGACGGATGGGGGCTATGTTGGGACGAGATTGAACGTATCAATATACATTTCCTTTCCGTCAACTAAAGTATGTTCCTTTCCCCCGTAAAAATGAAATGGCAATAACGGCAAGACCCCTTAAAGGCAATAACTCGTTTCGTCGATCAATAAATTCAACAAACACTGGGGTGCAGCGCAGGGCTTCCACTCAAAGAGGAAGCCCCAGCGGAACGGTCAACTAAGAGTGAACAATTAGAATTGACTAAAGAAGATAGAGGTAGCTTGCTTACTTAGTGCTTGCGCTAAGGATCGAAGAGCTTAGTGTGAAACGCTAAGGAAGAAAGAAATTTTGTATCACTTCTTTTCTATACTGATTTAAATTTCGTTGCTGTGTCAGAAGAGAAGAAGGATAGCTATACTGATTCGGTATACTCTAAAGACACCCTCGGTACCACTATTGAAGATCCCACTTAAATTCAATCTCAGTGAATTTCCATTTACTGATCCTATCTTTCGCAGAATCGACCCCCCGCTTTTTCTGTACATGAATATGTGGAGCTCAGCATGTCTGGAAGCACGGGAGAACGTTCTTTTGCTGATATTATTACCTGTATTCGATACGGGGTCATTCATAACAAACCTATACCTTCCCTATTTACTTTACTCGACGAATTAAGGGGTTTGGTTATTCGTCAGCACGGGTTTAGCTTCCTCTTCCTCTTGGATTGCGTCAACCGCTCAAGTGAAGCCAAAAGGGGAGGATTTCCGAAAGGCTCCGATCCAGTGAAAATCCGTTTAAGCTAAAAGCACCGGTTTTCTCCCGGCCAGTCAACAGCCAGTCCACAAGAGAACCCCGAAACGGTAGAAAACCCCCCTTCTACCTTTCTTTCTTTTAGAACCTTTCTCGCCTGCCGTTAAATGAAAGTTTATTTGAGTTCCCAATGGCTGGTGAAAGTTAAATAGGAGACCTCAAGTTGCCATACTTAACTAGAACCGAAGGAAGATCTCTCACACCGGCAATGGAAACTAGATGTCAACGAGCGGCACATAATTGAAATTGGACAACCTCACCCCCCAGTGAATGTAGTCGGATGGACAGATCGACTGTCGCATGATCGAGTGTGAGCGCATGATCGACTGTTAAGGTAGGACCTTCAACAAAGAGAGTTGATCAACAAATTCAGACTATTTTCTGTCAATTCGGCTGTCCTCTCATTTCTATTATAAAATAAAATGTCTTGAATCATTCGATATAAGGGCTTCACTTCGAAGAGGCATAGGAGCAATATCCCGAAACTGAAGATGGGACTGAAAGCTGCCATACGAGATTAGAGAATAGAAAGTAAGGAACTGTCTGAAAGTTTGTACCTTCAAAGCCAACTTCGTCTCTGAACTCAAGCCTTCCCTTTGACCCGTGTATCCTATCTGTAACCGAACCCGCGGGAAAGCCTACTGAAGAAGGAAAAGCAACCATATCTCCTTGGCAAACAAGACGGAACCGAAGCTATGTGCATAGTCTTACCCCTGCCCAATCTACTCAAAGGATTAGAGATCATGAACGAGAAAATATCAATGAAAGCCCGGAACTTACCCACGGGCTGACCTACGATCACCTATTCTTTTTTGAGTTTTTTCATGCAATGGGACTTTCGAGCAGAGACCATTGACTGGAGCAGATGAGAAAGCAGAAGAATCCAAGCCGATTTACACCAGGGGGTAAGGGGCAGGAAGGAGGCTGGAACCCTCTTCCATTTCTCGCTCATCCGCTCGCAGCTAAAAAGCTATCCTTTGCTTTGATCCATTACCGGTTCCGCAGGCTCAAGCTTACTTCATTTTCCATCTCTCTATTTTTCTTTCTATTCTCTCGCCCAGCTAACCAGCAAGCTCTAACCCGCCCATCTATCTTTTGATTAACCATCCTCTCCTCTACTTATTCTCCCTTAATCTTCTTCCGAACTCTCTTTCTCTTTCCAGAGATGGAGGATCTGAGAAACCAATGAGGGAACGGGAGGAAGAACAACACGGGTTTCACTGACTCACGCCCCCGATGAATGAAGGGACTCATATTCCTTTCTATCTGGTACTTATATGCATAGCTTTCTCAGTAACTGCCCGGCAATCCGTATTTAGGGATTGGATGGAAGTGGCATCTCCCTTTCGACCGCGGTGGGGGGTTGTGATTGGCTGGAACTTGAACAGAGCTTGGGCCATGAGGACCATATGGAGGGCGTGGGCCAAGAAAACCCTGTGGGCCACGAGGAGCATGAGGCCCATAAGGCACATTAGGCACATGCAGCTGAACATGTTGGTTATGAGGCCTCTGTGCCCCATGAAGCACATTACCCTGAATTGGTGACTCACTGCTTGGTGGAGGAGCATCATCACATTGTTCACCTTCATCCTCATCAGCATTGGCATTCACTTTTTTCCCCTTGTTTTTCTTCTTATTACCCCCGTTGCCACCACCACCGCCAGCTTTAGCCGGTGCACCGCCACCTTCATTGGGTTTGACCATATTACCACCGTCCACCTTCTTACTAGTGCTACCACCTTCGTTATTGTTCTTCTTAGCAGAGTCCTGAACTTGAACAACTTCAACTTTAACCGTCTCTTTCTCATTATCACCACCAGCAGCACCGCCACCGTGGTTGCTTTCCTCGGAGCTTTCAGCCTCGCTTTGCTGCTTCTCTTTGCCTTTGTTTTTCTTTTTGTCTTTTGAATTGTTATTGTTATTAGCTTTCTGATCAGGCCACAGCTCTGCATGCTTCCCTGTCTTGGTTAATTTCTTGATCAAAATCTCTGGCTCCACATTCCCATGTACTGTCACTTTTTGCAGCCTTCACAGTGGATAGAGACCTTCAAAACCTATGTCTGTAAAACAGAGAAGAAGATGTTATAAACATGTGAAAGTTGTAATCTTTTGTGATTGGTGTTCATAAAAACCATGTTTTAAAGTTTTAATTACCTTGTATTTGAGAAGAGGTTCAGAACTCTCTTCAATTTCTTTTGGTTCTGGTTTGGCTTCAGGCTTAGCCTCAGTTGTTGCCATTGACAGAAGTAGAGAGCGAGCCTTGTTTTTTGAGAGAAAAAGGAAAAGGAGAGAGTTGGCAAATGATTGTCAACCACTGCTCTTCCTCATCCCTAATTGGAAATTCCTTCACGAAGTGCTTGGTGTCCAATATTGCTTAAGTAGCCAACTCCACCAACTCTGATTCTGGGTATCCTAGCAGCACATGCTCATACAGATAAAGCGCATCATTGCTAACATCAACTCCAGGAACTAGAGCTGCTGATGAAAGGGACTGAGGAACTATCTCTTTCTCAGGTTCAGAGACCTTAACCCCATCTGCAAGATCATGAACCGTGTACTCCAAAATCCGAGTGGTTGGGTTCACTGCGCGGCAGACAATGTGATTCCCAACAATCACATTGTTCAGTGATTTCAACACATAATCCAACAGACCTGTATCTCCAATATGTAACCGAGCTGCATCTCGCACATCTTGCCGGGTCATCCCACCATGACTGAAGTCTCTCTCTTTCTTTTCTTGCAATGCGTTCACAATCACTTCCGCTGCAAACTCTAGTCTTCTTTTAGGCCATCTGCTATCCATGTGAGTAATAACAGTAGTGAACTTCCTATAACTCACAGACTTTTCCTTCATCGGGTGCTTGATCTGGAGGGCTGCTCTGGTTGCAGGTTTTGCAGTGGATGATGAAAATGCAGCAGTAGCCATCAATGATTTCTTCTGTGCAGGAATACTAGACTTGACAGTCAGCATAAACCTAAGAAGATCCTTGATTGTGATCAACTGTGTTTCACTCAAATTTCTGTAATGACGAACTATTTGCTTCAGTTCTTCACACTGGTCCGTATCACTAAAATCCTGGATGATCCTTTCAAGTTGTAATGAGCTAAGAATCTCAAGTGCTCTTTCATAATTGTGTTAAAGCTTCCTTGGCAGAACCTCCCCATCTACCAAACCAAGGGTGTCCGTAAGCAACGCCATGGAGAAGACGAAGGTCCATAGACCGCTTCTTTGATAGATTCTCAACAGTGATTTTCCTGCAAAAGAGAAGAATGCATCAAAACCAGTTCATTGGTTTTTCATAATACAATTGTGAAATCAAGAAATCTATATTTTTCCTAGTACCTGGTTCGAAGATTTGTGCAAATTCTGTCCCAAAGATCCATAATCTGTCTCCCATAGAGATACTTAGAACCCCCTTAAAGTCCATTGATGCAGACCAAGTGAGCAAACCCATTACAGTGAATCAACCCGTGTAACAGATGGGTCGGAAGATCAAAGATACTGTCATTCAGAGGCTTATGCCACTCATCATCCATTGGTATTATCATATGGTACTTTCGCTTCGACAAAAAATGATTACTCCAACCTAAACAAAAATAACATATCATATCCCAATCAGAGGAGAAGCTGAGTAGCTGAAGATGCCAGAATGGAGAAGCTGGAATGACTGCTTAAGCAACAAATTTCTTGCTTAAGCAAGCCAACTAATTGAGCTCAATTGGAGTTGCATTAGTCGTAATTATCCATAGGGTCTGGCATTGGTTTTATATGAACAGGAAATTGAGCTCATTCAACATGGATAGAATGAAAGAATTAGGAATCATTTCTAGGGTTGAAAATTTTCTGACATTACACAATAACAAAGAAGAAATTAAAGGCGGATTCCGGAACCTCATACAAAAAATTACAGAAACCCAATTGAGAAGTTCGAGTTCTGACCTGTGCATCGGCAGTGATCACAGAAGGGTCGATCAGAGGACTTGACATCTTCTTCAATGGTGTAAAGAGGGACGACGAGGCTTGTGTTGTCGTGGACAAGAAGAGTGCACCAAATGGGCATGCCCCGGACACTGTAGTCTTCAAGCTCAGCACATTCTTGAAGAAACACCCGAATGTTATCACGAAATGGACCATGAGGACGACTGATCGAGCTACCCGAATCGCAGAACGAATTAAACCCTAAAATCTTTTGCCTTCGCTTCCTCTTTTTGCAAGCTTCAAGGATTGGGATTGACATGCTTTTCTCTCTCTCTCTCCTCCAAGACTTGGATTTCTTGAAGTTTGTTGCAGAGGCGGTTGTCTGTTATAGGCTCTGCCTTTGAGTACAATTTCCCGCTCGAATTGGTGTACGACAATGACCCTGATGGGAGAGATAATTACTAGCTTACCATATAGTGAGGAAGATTTTGTGTATGGGCATTTTAGACATTTGTCAATTGGTTCTTTTTCCTTGGGCAGTTGGACTTATCGTCATTTGGTTGACAATGACATTCTGTTTCTCTCAGTCTCATATGCCAACTTGAGTATAAACTGTCGTTAAAGGCTAGCTAGATTACACAATCCAGTTCTAGGTCGGACTAACCATGTTAGCCGTCCGCCCACCACCACCACCGCCGGCTTCTTATTAAAAAAGTAGAGTAGAAAAAATCATAAGAGAAGCAAGGTCCACAGAAGGTTGGGAAGTAGTACGCCCGGTTCACCAGGTTCTACCACTGCGAGGCCCAATCATACTCAAAAGAAGAGTTTGATCCTGGCTCAGAAGGAACGCTAGCTATATGCTTAACACATGCAAGTCAAACGTTGTTTTCGGGGAGCTGGGCAGAAGGAAAGTGGTTTAGATAGCTGTTTTGGCAGAGCAGAGGACTGAAAATCCTTGTCAGTGGTTCGAATCCACTTCTAAACGGGCGAAGAAAACATACTTTAGGAAAGTGGTTCAGGTAGCTCAGCTGGTGACCGGTAGTATACTTTGATCGTGGGCTATAGCTATCCCTTAAACTACCACGTTAGCCACCTCCGGACCGTTTTTAAGGTATTAAGGAAGAATCGCCTCTATGTAAAGAAAGAGAAATGCTCCTTTGGACAGACGGAGATCCTATTCCTAGGGTATTGGATGGGCATCAGAGCCCTCGAGGAGTGGCAAGCACCTACCAAGGTGAGTGAGCGAAGATCTTTTTTAGGGCTCGTGAACTATTACCGAAGATTCATCGTAAGTTAGGGCTGCTCAACTCAAAAATCTCCTAAAGAAGGACGTACGGACCGATCATGGCACTACACTGATCGGAAGAGTGTCAAAGAGCTTTTGAGGACCTAAAGCGGGCATTGATTGATGACCCCGTATTGCAGTTGCCCGATCACACTAAGCCATTTGAAGTACACACGGATGCGTCAGACTATGCCACAGGCGGTGTGCTAGTATAATAAGGTAACCCAGTAGCATATGAGAGCCGAAAGCTCAATGAGACCGAAAGGCGTGGTCCAAGAGAAGGAGATGACAGCAATAGTGCACTACTTGAGAACGTGGAGGCGGGTCACGATTTGTGGTCAAGACGGATAATGTGGCGACGGGTGACTTCCTGACCCAGAAAAAACTCACGCCAAAACAGGGACGATGGCAAGCAAGACAAACTTGCCAAGTTTGATTGATATGGTGCTAGAGTATAAGCTTGGACGGACCAACCAGGTCGCGCGCGGATGCCTTAAGTAGGAAGACAGAGCTGGCGGCATTTAAGTGTGGGGCAGTGGCAGCCACCAGCAGGGTCACGAGTACCCTACCGCATCGTATTCGAGATGGGCAAGGACCCGCGAGAAGCCCTTTGCACCAAGCTAAGGAATGCAAAACTCGGCTTGGATCAAGGATGGGCTCTTGGTCACAAAAGGGAATCTACTCTTTTTTCTTCCAAAACCTTTCTTTTTTCGGTATGCCGCTCCGCGAGCAAGGGGTGCCGCGCACGAGCGGAGCGAAAACAAAGCAGGAGAAATCCTTTGATTGCGTATTGAATATAGATCCATGTCTTTCTTGTTCCACTAGCTAGGACCAAATTTTCACATGTCCGTTTCATTATTACAACCTTATTTTTTGATGTCAAAGACCAGAAGCTACGCGCAAATTCTCATTGGATCTCGGTTGTTCTTAACAGCGATGGCTATTCATTTAAGTCTTCGGGTAGCACCACTAGATCTTCAACAAGGTGGAAATTCTCGTATTCCGTATGTACATGTTCCTGCGGCTCGGATGAGTATTCTTGTTTATATCGCTACGGCTATAAACACTTTCTTTTTCCTATTAACAAAACATCCCCTTTTTCTTCGCTCTTCCGGAACCGGTACAGAAATTGGTTGCTTTTTTTACGTTGTTTACCTTAGTTACTGGGGGTTTCGGGGAAGACCTATGTGGGGCACCTTTTGGGTGTGGGATGCTCGTTTAACCTCTGTATTCATCTCGTTCCTTATTTACCTGGGTGCACTGCGTTTTCAAAAGCTTCCTGTCGAACCGGCTTCTATTTCAATCCGTGCTGGACCGATCGATATACCAATAATCAAGTCTTCAGTCAACTGGTGGAATACATCGCATCAACCTGGGAGCATTAGCCGATCTGGTACATCAATACATGTTCCTATGCCCATTCCAATCTTGTCTAACTTTGCTAACTCCCCCTTCTCAACCCGTATCTTGTTTGTTCTGGAAACACGTCTTCCTATTCCATCTTTTCCCGAATCTCCTTTAACGGAAGAAATAGAAGCTCGAGAAGGAATACCTAAACCTAGTTCACTCGCCGAGTCTTTGTGCATCCATGGCTGAATGGTTAAAGCGCCCAACCTAATAAAGGGGCGCAAATTCGTAGGTTCGATTCCTGCTGGATGCACTTGGAACGTTCAGTTCAACCGCTGCTCACGGAATTAAAACATATAGCTCACTCTTATAGCTTATGGGGCACTTCACTCGCTCAACACTCGTTCAAAACATCCACTCGTTCTTCAGGAAAGAAAAGGGATAGATGACTAAAAATCCCGCTTAGAGATCGCAACAATAGTCAGAGTAGGAGTTCCCATCCATCATCTCCTTCGTTTTACCTTAAAATTACGGTTGATCCGTCGGATTGAAACCCCCATTAGATTCGGCAACTAAGGACGAGATTACCATAGGCTTTTATGTCCCGAATGTTCCCCTTTAATAAGGTCGCCTTGACCGGGCTCTTCATCGTATAACCTTTACCCGAAAAACTGGAGCACAGCTATACTTTCATCGCTTTCACTAAAACCAGAGTCATAGGGGCACTTTTTGTTTTGCCTTCCTTAAGTCCAGGAAGGACTCCCTATGTTTTTTCGTGGAGCGCAGAATTTGCCTTAATCGGCGAGAGTATATACAATCTATGTCACTGGCAAGAGCATGATTGAGGGCTTTATACTGTAGTCTGTAACTCTTCAATTGGTTATTGGCTCTATCCCCAGCCCCTTCATATTCCGCATCCTGCTGCTTCTTTGCTTGCTTTTCTCGATCAAGCATTCCTGTGCTTAGCAAAGAGGTAGTAGCATTTGGGGTGACAATAATGAAATTTTCCGGGTAAGCCCGGTGGTTCAAGTTGAGCCTAGCCAACAACCAACATCAGCTTCTAGGGATAGTAGGAGCTCCAGTAGCTCCAACCATTCTAGTGAACCGGTCGAGACCAGCAGCTATGAATACCCTGTGCCGGTTGTGCGAAGGCAGCAGATCGGGATCGAAAAATAGCCTACTTTCCTACCCTTGTTGGGATGAGACCTTTGCTATGCCTCCAAGTAAGCATAGGATGAATGCCCCTGGGCTTAGGAGCTCGTAGCACTCTTCTTTTCTCTTTTAACGACTAAGCCAGAAAGAGAAAAAAAAAAGGAAGATCCGATTTTCGATGAAATGCGGGAAAGGACTAAGAAAAGCCAGGCGAGAAAGACAGGGCGAAAGGGAGATTGATTTAGAAAGGATCCCACGGAGCCTTTAATAAGGAAGGGCTGAGTCTGATTCTTTTGAGACGAATGAATGCCGAAGCAGCTATTTCAGTTGTTGATGGCAGGGTGCATGCAATTTCGGAAGAACCCCAGCTGCTAAGATCCCAAGTCCCAAACAAGATGTTGGAGCAAGGGCAGCTACTAGAAGCTAGCTCTCATACCTGGCTCAAGCCGGACCCTTACTTTAATGAATAATTAGCCATTGCCGGGTAGAGGCAAGAAGTTGTGAAAGAAGCTCTTGTTCACGCCTCCACTACTATAGAAGGAGTTGTGCTCTCTTTAACAAAAACGAGTGCTCACTAATTGCTAATGCTATGCCTAAAAGTAAGATAATTTTCCCGAAGAGAGGGAAGTCACTCTTGCTAAAAGCTCTTGTGACTATGCTTTCCTTGGTATGGCTCGTGGTCCAAGAATTGCTCTTCTTTCATCAGCCGAGAGTTCAATAGATTCGGATTCAACTTAGGGAATCACCCTTGTTAGCATCGATTGACTTTCTTTATGAGCAGTTAGCAGGTTTAGCGTAGCCCTTTAGGCTACTTTCATCGAGATTAGGTTGTCTTCAGTGTAGCCATAGAAAGGATAAGATCTAAAAGAATCTGATTCGAGGACCCTAGCAGCTAATTCATCCGCATCTGGCTTGACCGCTGGAATTTCCTTGGCTGCTATTGTATATTAATTTAAGTAGCTCCCCTTAAATTAAAGAAGATTTCGAAGAGAAGAGGAGTTGAAAGAATATCCCAGCTAGAATAGGAAGAGGATAGAGGAGATACTAGGGAATCGGCTGTTGAATAAACTCTCCTTCAAGCTCTTGTGTCGATTCGGAACTCTGGGGCAGCTGGAAAAGAAGCGATTCTTTAATCAGCAAAGTGCCAAGTCAGTAGCTTTTCCATCTGAGATGGGCGTGATAGTGATAGGGCTTGACCGGTCCTCTTTCTTTAAATAAAAGACTAAGGTATGAAGTAACTCGACTGATAAGGAGAGGGGAGAGACCTTTTGCATTTTCTTCCCCGACGAAAGGACTAGTAGATAGATCTATTGGCTGCTACCTCCCTTCTTTCTTTTCTTGTCTTTGGTGGTCTCGTAGTTAATGATCCCGGAGTTCTCTTTCTATGCCTCTACCTAGAAAGAGAGAATACATTCTTGCGAAGAGGTCAACAAGAGAATAGAACCACAAAGAGAATCGGACGCTCAATCACAAATTAACATCTTCCTTTCCTTTCTTAGGAATAGATTTCAAAACAGGAAAGATCAGGAATAGCCCTTTAGGTTGCAACTCCTTCTAAGACAACTAGTCTTGGCGAGAGGGATTAACCTGATTTACCTATCATTGCCCCCTCTATACCTCTTAACCTCTCGCTTCGCTCGAGCGACATAGTCTCTTTTTTACGAAAATTCCTCTGTCTGTTCTGCTATCCCCCTTTTAGATATTTGCCCTTTCACTTTTTGTCTGTTAGCCAACTGCGCTTTCTATCCTTACCTTATTAGCCGTAAGGGGAGCCATTTTCTATGGAAGAAAGCCAATATCCTGCGTACCTTTATCTTCTCTTTTTTTTGTTCACCGCTATTAGCTCTCGCAGCATTCGCTACAACGACCGTGAGGGTTACGGTTAAGGCTATGGCTGCGATCCATGTTCATAGCACTGGCTGAATTTTCACTGAACTTTCCTTCTTTTTCTTTTGAAGGTAAAGGCAGAATGCCGCTGCTAACCAGTTTAAGTAAACATGATCAGATCAATTCCTTGTGCTTTCTCTTACCTTACGTTACTTCATTTTTATCCTTTCTAAATAAAAACTCTCCTATTTTTGATTATGTGAGAGGGGGGTTTTTTTCTTCCCCTAAAGCCCCCAGAGTTGCGGATTCGATCCAGCTGGAGGTTCCCGCTACCTTGTTGCGAACGATTCAGAGGTGGTATTCGATCCGCCTCCTGAGGCAGGGATTGCTCCGTCATACCATCCTAACGTTTAGGCTCATCTCTCTAGCTATAGCATAGAGAAGACTGTTAGGAGAGTCCAGGGCAGTCCGGCGACCATTGCCCCAATGGGACGTAGCACGGTAAACCTGTTCAGGCGGTAAGTTCGTGCATGCCCAGATGCTCACATGACCCAAGGCGTTAGGAAATTGAATGGCGAGTTTTAATTTAAAGGAACTAAGTGTTCCATTTCTCCCCTGCATCAATGAGGAGACACTACACCCTGTGCTACTACGAACCCGACCCATTGGCTGCTATTCGACCTTTTAGAGCTAACAGCAGGTCCTATAAGGAAGGGGATGGAAGCAACGTTATTCACAGTCGCGCACTTCTGGCGAACCCGGCCGCTCATATCTCAGGGGATAAGGGTGCAAAAACCCGAATTTAACAGGGGTGCCTCCCGTTCGGGAACAGGAAAAGAGAGAAGCACTTGCCGCGCATACTTATCCCAATTAGAATTAGAAAGAAAGGTTAACTATCCGCAAATGCCCTTCGACGAAAAGGCAAGACGCAATGATCGTACATTCATTCGCCTTTTGCTCATTTTTCATTTCGACAATGAGAGCTACGATCGCACCACGCTCCAGTCAACCGATTTTCGGAGGGCCAAAGTGTAGATAGATCCTTCGCTTACTCAGCTAAGCCGAACACGAGAAAATGAGTTAAGTCGCGGAAAGTTGCAAAGCCACTTGTAGCCCTACTGGGGCACCAGGAGGAAGTAAACCTACCGGAGGGACTCACACTGTTGCAGAATCAGCATCAGCACTAGCCAAAGAAAAGCTAAAAGAGGACGTCCTATGGCCAAGGGAGAAGGAGAAGCGCAAGAAAGAGGACGTAATAGATAGACGGACGCCCCCCTTTGGCCTGGATTGTGACCCCGGAGACATTTTTTCAAAGTAGACTTCCTGCTGACACACTTGCATCCATGGATGCGCCACTCTGTCGGATAGAGGATGAACCACGGTCTTGCAAAGTACGGGGGATTGAGACCGCGGGCAGAAAAGGTGGGGAGAGATTCAGTCCGACCAAAAAAGGGCACCCTAGCGACTCCCGCATGTGCAGGTTGCCATCCTGACGGGAGCCTGCGGCTGACGTCGATGCACGGTAAGCCGACTTTTCTTCATCAAGATGTCTACCAATAATTCCATTCTCATTTATATAGGCCCCTCTGGTCCTACATTTGCTAAATTAGCCGGAGCTCATGGAAAAAGAAAAGAAAATAAAACATAGCAATTGCAGCAAAGCCTAACCAACCATTGGTTATGCGAGAAAATAGAGGGACCAGAAGTCATTCTGTAAATACGCTTTATTCTGGGGAAATCGACTCTAGATGATCGACGAATTAAGCGATCACATGACCGTTTGCTAAGTCTTAGGAGAGTGAGGCCCTTTTGAAGCATCCGTCTTTGCATAGTTTTAATTTTATTAGAGGAGGAAGTCGCTTCTCATACAAAAGAAAAAGAATTAGCTTTTCTTGAAGGTAGTCCTTTGGTCTATGGGCTTTGAAAAAGTATTTTGCCCTAGAGTGGATAAGGTTACTAAAGAACCGAACAATGTCTTGCTCCGCCAGATAGGAAGGGCAGCAGAAAGCATAGGCCACATAGACTCTGATCATCGTAAACAGCGTAGTTAGATAATAGGATGTGCTCCTTTCTGCTCTCTTATAGAAGCATTGATGCTATTGAGAGAATGCTTCGAAAATTCCTTTAGCTTAGGGATCGCAGGTCAATACATACAGTTAGCTGGGAGACCATCCATCTGTCAACCAAAAAAAGAGGGTTGATTGGGCATCTAGAGCCTTAGGCGATGGAATGAAGCCTGCCTTCTCAAGCAAGTTTGGCTGCTGGCCTACAACCCCAGTTCCATATGGATCGACTGGATCAAAGCTAGATATATCAAATCCAAATCGATATGGGACTATTTCCTTCCAACTGGCTGTTCTCCTGTGTGGAAGAATATATGCAAGCTGATCCCCAAAGCAAAGCTATTCATTTTACATGTCATTGGTGATGGATCGATCACTAAATTCTAGTATGATACCTGGCTTTCAAGTGTCAGATTAGTTGACACATATGGGGGGCGTGCGATTGTTGATCTCAGCTTGGGTGATGCGCTCCTACTGTCTCGGATTTTTGGTCTTCCACTATTCTTGGAATCTTTCTTTTCCCTCAAACGACGAAAGAATCTGGACCCTTACGTCTAATGGCCTCTTCACCATCCAGTCAGCCTACAAGGCCTTAACTCCTCCTGCTACCTCCTTATTCTGGCCGAAAAAACATCTGGTTCCCGGCCGATGCATGCGTGCACAGGCTATCTAAGGGCGATTAAAGACGAAGGACTTCCTTGCTAAACTGGGCCTTGGTTACGACTGCGACTGTGTTCTCTGTTACAGAGAATCGGAATCGGTTCCCCAAAAATGAAAAATCTCTCTTCAGGGGCATTCTCAACCTACAGACTATCTTCAACATATCTCTGAAGTTTGGTCAGTTGAGGAGATTGAGGGCACAGCTACTAGACTGGTATTTGCTGCTGCGATTTGGTACATTTGGTCTGAGCGCAACGCTCGCATTTTCTGTACGAAAAGGGTGCCCAAAGAAATGCTGCTCTCTCTTATTCACGAACAAGCAGTACCACAGAGCGGTAAAAGGAAGGGAAAGTGTTCCGCTACTCTTGTTCAAATGGTTTCCATGGTTCGACTTTCATCGAGATTGGCGCAGTCCTTAGGCCGACAAGGGCAGAAATAGCACTCGTTGAAGGTGAAGGACCCTAATGCGGAACATAAATAAGAAGACAAAGTCTTCCATTGAATGGCTGGTTTACAAACCTGGGCTCAGACGGAACTCAGGAGAGGATTTAGCCTCTTGGTGGACTACAAGTTGAAGAGTTCATAATGTTGGGAAAAAAACGGATCTGCCATTCCTACTCCCCAGTTATGTCATCCCTTACCTATGATTCCATCCTAGTTTTCGCCGCCCATGGTTCCGAGAGACCCAATTTATACAGAATGAGCACCTCACCCCTTTCTTTCCTTGTAGTTGGAGTTGGGCAAGATTTCACTTGTAAATGGATTGGCTTTAGATGCGAGATACGGCTCATAACCACTGCTTGTGAACAGCTTGACTCCTGTTTACAGGCTTTCCCGGCTACAGTACAGATTGTGCCAAAGACAGCTCGCTCTGCTCGCTCCTGCTCAAAAATCACACAATAAGCCAAGGCGGCCAGTTCTAATCTAATCTAGCTATTTCAAAACAAATTCTCATCTCAGGAAGACAGATCGAACTATTACAGATAGAACAGATAGATTGGTGTAGGCTCTAAGCCAAGCCTATCTCGTGTGCTATAAAATACACAACGTACTTTCCCAAGCCTTTCTCAAGCTATTATGTCTAGTCCCAGGTACAAAGAGGTGTATATATAGCGTTCTCCTTCCTGCCTCGACCCTTTCGGCCAAGAGGAAATCCGGAGCGACAAAAGCGATTCCGGTCTCCCCACCATTTTACAGGTATAAGGCACGCCATTCGGTCCTTTCTAAAGTAGTAGTAGTAGTGGTGGCTATCTCCCTATGAAGTCTGGGATCTATTCCAACTTTACTTAATGTAAATAGTTGATCAGATTCGTGAATCCTGTTGAGTCCACGGGAAGATCTTCTTGTTCGGATTGCTAGCTTAGCTGCCCTTTTGGATACAACCATTTTCATTTTACAGCTTACATCCAGGCCAAGTCCTTTTCTGCCTGTGGGAAACCAAGCAATTGATTCTCCCTGTGTCAATGTTATGGGTCCAAGTCTCACTCTTTCATTGCTCTCTCCAGAAGCTTCACTTGCGACCTTCTGCTTTCTATCCTAAATAGAGAAAGAGGGAAATAGGTCAAATCAAAAGACGAGGCTGAGCGTTAGCGATGGGCTGGGTAACGAAGGGTGAGTGTAACGATGGTGCGAAGCAGAGAAGGAAAGTCAAGGGCTTTGTGGGCTAAGGGATCTCGATATGCCCTTTTAGATAAGAGTCAGTAGGCCTAGAAGGCTCCTATGCCAAAAGAGAATGCTCTACATGACTAAAGTCAAGGCGAACGGCATTAGTACAGCTGTTAAGAATACTCTCCGATGTTGACTTTGTAAACTAATAGGCCTTGGTAACCGGTAGGTTACTTTTGACATATAATTTCTAATGGAACTGCCGTCTATTGTATAGGGCTACTATATTCATTTGTACTCGTCTACTAATGCCGGTCGGATTAGCTACATCGGATTGACTACTACCCTAGGATTATAGGACCAGTTGGAACGGCTTCTTCTCTTTCTACCTACACATCTCAGAGCTCATACACCTGCGCATCTCACTAGCGTATCTCCTCTCTGTCCCGTAAGCATTTAGGGTCTGACTCTCTCTTCTCGGTCAGTATATTCCCCTAATCTCTCTGTCATTGGAATAGCCAACTATAATAGGTAATTAACTCCTTGGGATCGAAAGAGAACTTTTGCTTTGGTCTCGAGGAATTGTTGAGCGAGGCTGACTTTAGAGGTGTAAGCACCGCGAGTCTCAATCCAGTCAAATTCCTGTTCTATTACTGGCTCATAACTGAGCGAAAGGCATAATAGATTCTTGCTCTTCTTAGCCTTGCAAATGAGGCGGTTGATAGACCCTTCCTGTCCTAGTGGTATGGTTAACATAAACTTCTTCCTCTGAGGCTAGCTCTAGGACAAGCGGAGGTGGTTCTTTCTCCTCTGGGGTTAAGTCCAAGACTAATGAATGTGTATATTTCTGCTTTATTCACTTCCTGAACAGTTTCTGTGCCCATTCTGGATTGAATACCTTTATATCTTGGTAAGATTAGGGTCAACGGTTTGTGCCTGTCTATTCCATCCATCCCTTCGTGGAGTTAGGGTGTGTGATGTGTCCTTTCCGATGGAATGCCCTCGGCCGCATTTCGGAATCAAAGAGTCATGGTGCTTTAGTTGTGGGTTAGCAGGGATAAGTTGGACTGCGTCAGATGGTAAGATGAGCACCGCGATCGAAGGGCTCACTCTATGGAAGTCCTCTCCCACTTGAAAGCTAAATAAGGAGAAGAAGTGCCACAAATCAATGTATTCCATTATTAGCAGAGGTTCCCTCCATCTAATCCCCCATTTTCCATTCAAATGGACTTACCAGAGAGCAGTCCATTTGAAGCCATTAATCAAAGGCTTCTCCTTGCGGCAGAAAGAAAAACGGGATGGCAACCGCCGGTTCAACAAATTATGACCTTAATCGCGCTAAAGGAGGGAGTTCTTACACGCATGGCGGAACTCGACCCACATCCTTTCTGGATGGAGGAGCAAAGCCGAAACCGCCTTCTTAGAGAAGGTATTTTAACTAAACAAAAATGGGAGTACAGCCCAGAAACTCTAAGTAGAAAGCTGGCCGAGTTAAATAAAACAGGACAAAGAAGCTCCTTTTTTCAGGAGCTTCGCCGAGTCCGCCAGACCGAATCAATGAAGTCCTCAAGAGGATTGGGGAACGAAGTGGATTGGTCCGCTCTCTAAGGGAGGAGACAGGAGCTCCAGCCTAGAGACGGTCCTTAGGCCGGACAGAGGTCTGAGGAAAGCCCCGGAAAGGTGGGCTTCACCTTATTCTCTTCTGTAGCCTTCTAAGGCGAGGCCACCCTATATTCAGGTATGGGGTGGAGAAGGAGAGCGGGTATGAGGGCTCCTTCTACCCCTTCTCTGACGAAAAACCTAGAAAGACAACTTATAAATGCAGCCTTTCTCTTGTTTGTTTTTTGAATCTGCTATAATATAAGCAGTTGGGCCAGGCCATTGATAGATGTTCTTTAGGTGGGGAGGATAAGTTTCAAGTGCAGATACTTCATTTCAAATGGGTGAGAAATTTTTGATTGAGACAACATCATCCATTGTGATGCTAACCATCCCCAAGTGGGATTGGGTTTTTTTACCAAGTGCCCCAAGAAGTGAGTCGATAATGGTTACCTGATAGGGGACCTAGGCTTGTTGATTGGTAAACTTCACTGAGTTCCTCGGCTAACCCTTTCATTCCCGAATGGAAATAGGGTACAATTGCTACAGACGATCCTTTAAGGATGTAAATGAGGGCACGTAACGATGCTGGAGTTGACGGTGTACCGGTCTCCACGCGTATAAGGATCATCTTCCCTTTCAACAAGAAGGAGAAAGTTAACAGGGGGCCTAATCCTATTATCTGAAGCTCTTGAGAGATGAAGGGTCTGGGGTATGATCACAAGGCAGCGCCATGAGAACATAGTTGCTTCTGTTAAGCTCAAGAGAAGGGTTTCATTTCCCCTCCTCAAGGTTCTATTACTAGTCTTTATGTTATTAATTTTTACTTTTTGTTTTCCGTTTGTTTTATGAATTTTCATAGATTTCTTATTGCAGCGAAGGAGTCTCCGCAGAAGAGAGCAGCCCCATTTTTGTTTAGTTTTAGTACGAGATCGAAGGGAAGGACGTAGGCACCTCTTCCTTAACTTAATAGAATAGGAACTACCTAGCCCGGGATTAAGCACTAGCTCAATCACTGCTACAGCTTCTTACCTTTGGGACAGGATTCCACGACTCTCTTATTTGAATGAGAGCCCTTATCTCGTTGCGGTATACTTTTGCTCCGACTTCCACTCTTTGTCCCACGTACTGTGCTCGGACTGCTGGAGCAGAAACTAGAAAGAAATGCCGGGTCTAGGAAAAGCGAATTCTCGGTTAGCTGCTTTTTTTAGCACAGGAGGGTGGTCGTAGATCAGGAAGCAAGTCTGACACTCATATTGGAAGAGACTGGCATCTTATCTTTCTTACGATTACGCCCTTAGAAAAAAAAAGTGGCACCTATAAAAAAAAAGATTGGCTTGGTCTTACATCTACCGGTAGAGTAGAAGATCGAAAGGGTCCATCCGTTTAAGAAAGGAAAGAAGGGATGGCATTCAGTCAAGCCTTCGTCCTCTGATGACTAGCTCTCATCTTCCATGTCTTTCTATACGCAATTGAAAGTTTCCAGTTCGTGTTAACAATTGGCGCATTAAAGAATTCTCGTATGGGACCTTTTTCGCTCAAGGCGACAACAGAGTACCATCAAAGGCAATCACTCCTGCTCCCAAACCCTTGGGATGGAAGTTAGAAGTTTCCTTGAAAGAGTAAAGTACATCAGTCGCTTCATATCTCTTTTAGATCCATGTGCGAACCTCTATTCAAACTGCTTAAGAAAGATTCTTCTAATAAGTGGACCCAGAGTCTAGCTTTCTATAAGATCAAGACTCGATCTTATGAATACCCCAGTGCTAGTACTGCCAAGCCAAGGCCCTCCCTTCGGTATGCGAAATCAGTATGTAAACTCTATGGCCCAGTTTGAAACTTCTGGTTTTAGGGACTGAACCGCTAACGAGTATCTCAAATATCTCAAAGCTGTTGCAAGCAATCAATCAAAGCGAGCTTTCATTTTAGCGTGTATTTGAAAGAGTTGAAAAGCCTTTATATAGAAAGTGTTGAAAAAGGCAGGAACGTGAGTCTGGTAACTCTTTACTACTACATCTTTTTTTACACACAATCGGACAGCCGAGCTCCCAACTTGGACTCTCTTTCAAAGCAATCGCATTCTCTGTGAAAAGAATGGGGGTTGGTAAGGACAACTTACGTGGAGTAGATTATCATTGCTCCATCGAATAAAGACAATCCTCACGGTAAGACTTTGATAAGAGCACTGACGGTCACTTAGATAATAATGGTTTTGAGACAAGGCCTCCGGGACTGGAGGGTGTGGGTTGGGGCTCGCTGGTCCTGATGTATGAGGTAGCTAAGGTCAATGCTACTAGGGCTCTGTGCTCTTTATGGCCTTTGGGAGCTCGATATTAGAGTTCAAATCCCGGATTCGTCTCTCAGTCTCAAGAGGATGCCCCTGATGCCGCAAAGGTAGTTGACTAAGTCGACCTTTTATGATTAATGAGGATGTATTGGATGGATGCCTTAAGATTGAAAGGGACGAAGATGGACTCCGGTGAAAGGGCTAGGGTAGATCTTGAGAATGATCCCTGCATTTCCGTATTGGTAAACCATCCCCATTAGTGCTTCTCCCTTACTGTCACAAGTGAGCCATTCTTCCACATTCTCGGTGACAAGAGCATAACGCCTATGGTCGACTGAGTTTCAACTTCCTTCTTTCCGCTTGGCCCATGGATCAGGGGAAGTCTTCTTTGAGTGTTGAGGGTTAGAGGATCATTCCAGCACAGAGAGAGTATGCCCAAACCCGTTCCCAAGGGCAGCAGTCCAAGGAAAGGAAAGGAGCGAGTCCCAAATCTTAGTGCCGTTGAAGTCCGCGATCGTAAATATCTTGCTATTAATTGTAATTCCTGGGTCTTTGCTCATTCGTAAGGTCAAGGTTGCTAAAGTCTGAAATAAGGGCAGTTATTATGGTCAAGTAAGGTAATCGCATATCCATCCCTTGACATTGAGAAGGATTTCCAGATAAAGAGGAAGTGGTGCAGCTTGAGAGGTTGGAGTTCTCTCTTTTGCTTCTGCTAGTGAAAGGTAGGGCTTTGAGGCTCATTCTAGTGTGAATGAAAGGCAGGAGGCTCTAACTTTGATTCTGTTTACTTACTCGACCAGCGAGAGAGGTTGTTTACTTCCTTCTTTCAAAG